ACTGTACCAGCTGTTAAAATTAGGTCCGCCTGTCTAGGGCTCGATCTTGGTACCAGCCCATAACGGTCAAAATCGAACCGCGAGCCGATTAATGAAGCAAATTCAATGAAACAACAACTGGTACCATAAAGAAGCGGCCATAAGCTGGAGAGTCTTGACCAATTTGAAAGATCGTTTGATGTAGTTGAAATAAATGAATTGGGGGTTGTTCGATCAAGTAAGGAAAATTCAATAGAATTCATAATTCTCTCAATGTTATTTTTTGTTTTTTTTTTTTTTTTACTTTTTTGTTATTGTCTGAATATTCAGAAACTAAGACCACTCTAATGCTCCTTTTCGCCACGCATAAACTAAACCAACAATTAGGATAAGCATGAAAATGAAAGCTTCTATAAATACGGGTACCCCCAATACATCAAAACTCATTGCCCATGGATAAAGAAAAACGGTTTCAACATCAAAAACAACAAAAACTAGAGCAAACATATAATACCGGATTCGAAATTGTAACCAAGCATCGCCCATTGGTTCGATACCCGATTCATAACTAGAAAGTTTCTCTGGCCCTTTGTTAATCGGGGCTAAAACTGCGGAAATTAGAAATGCCAAAATAGGAATAACGCTTGATATTATTAGAAATGCCCAGAAAATATCATATTTGTAAAGCAGAAACATAGCCAAACTCCTATGAATGTGGAAAATAGACCAAATTTGTCGATGCAAATTGGAATTCATTGTCAAGTCATCGATAATTGGTTAATCAAAACAACAATTCATTTTGATCGAACCGCAAAGTTTCGTTTGTTTGTTGTGATGTCTCGTTTTAAGATTTCTCGATTGGAATCCTATTTTCATTACACTTCCTTCGATTTTATTTCAATATAGTATAAATCTCTTATACAAACAAAACAAACAAAACCCTTTTGCGTTCACCGCGCTTCGGACTTGTCTAAATCAAAGGAAGTCAAAAGAAAATTCGAATTTTTGTTTCGAATTTCGAATTCGAATCTTCGAAATTCAATCGATTTTGATTCTATTCTCAATATATAGAATATTTTCTGTTTCTGAATTATGTTTATGAAAAGCTATTCGTTTTTCAAACGCTGAGGTGTCAACAAATACAGTAATCCGTTCCTATATCCATGCGACTTACTATTCCATTTGAGTTGGGTTACGTCGGCGTCTCCCCGGATTCGTGTCATGATTTTGACTCCGCAAATTCACCAAAAGTGGGTGAGTATACCAAAGAAAGGAAGTATCAATAACTCTTTGATTGTGATGGGAACAGGAAAAGAGGCAAATCCATATGGAATTCCCATACGAAGATTATTATTATTAATTATTGAAGAAAGAAAAATGGGTTTGTTTAGCCGAATCCGAGATTCTAAAAAAAAAATAGCGATTAAATCCATTGAAATGCGCTTTTGTTTTCATTTCAGTTTGATGTTCTGCTCGGAACGAGCTCCCTCCGAGCGAGCTTTTGGGAATGATTTGATTTCGATGAACCACAAGCAACCCCCAGCGACCAGTTACAAACAACAAAAATACAATGAATGAGGAAATGAAAACTATACAATTTTTGTGTTTCTGTATTTCCATTTTGATTATTATTATTTGAGATTAGTATAGGGCTATACGGACTCGAACCGTAGACCTTCTCGGTAAAACAGATCGAACTAATTCTTATCAAAATGATTCGAACTCTTTCAAAGACCCAACATGCATTTTTTTTTTTTTTTTGCATTGGGCTCTTTCATTAACTGATAGAAATATCAGTTAGTCTACCATATTTTTTTCTTGACAGACAACTAAGGAAATGGCTCCATGTGCTCTAATTCATTATTTGGATTCGGATATAGGAGCACTCCCAAAGTGTTTCAAAGAAGGGTTATCTTGACGTAGGTCTGCTTATGGCCTAGATCAACCTAAACGAAATGGAGTCTCTATCATCCTGATTAAAGAATCACATATGAAACTTCATACGCCTTAAGGTTCATAGAACGAAAAGAGAATTTTTGAGGTCCTTATACTCATTATGCCTAGCATTGAATAGACTAGGTATTTACCTTATCAATCTCTCAAATCGATGATGGATTCTATTTGGTTCCTAAAAGGGCACCCGAATCGGACCGATCCATTTGTCAGGCTATTGTTCTCTTGTTTTGTTCCCTACAAGCCACGGAGTCAGACATTAATTTCTCAAAAAGATCAATTCTTTTGATTGCATGATGGACTCCTCTGAAAAACATTGGCGCACGTGTAAACGAGGTGCTCTACCTAACTGAGCTATAGCCCTTGTCCTTGTGATACATATTTTATCATATTATGTAGATAATTTCTTGTCAAGATGAATATTCCATGATCCCACACCATATCTCTTTGATCTTTTGGATTGGTATTGCTTAGAAGTCCTATTAGATTTATACTCCATCGATGGGATGTGATGGGTCTCTTTTTGTTTTTTGTTATAATGATAAATGACCTACTTAACTCAGTGGTT